GGGATTGGTGTTGTGTTTGTTTTTGTTTTGTTTTAATCGGGGTTGGTTTGTTAGGAGGATGGGGGGGGTTTGGTTTGGCATGTGGCGGGTGTTAGGTTTGTTGGGTAGGGATTTGGGGTTAGTGTTAGTTTGTTTTGTTTTATGATTGTTAGTTTGTTTAATGGGGGAAAGATGGAGGAAAGTTTGTTGTTAATGAAATGATAATTAGTTGTTTGTTTTTTGTAGGGAAATTTACTTAAATATTTTGATGATTGAAACGAAAATGTAAAGAAAAAAAGAAACGAACGCATCAAAACGCGTGAAAACAGAGGTTTAGGTAGAAGTTTCTAGAAAGGGTAGATAAATTAATCATGTCCGGTAAGCATTGCATTATCTGTTACTTAAGAGGGAAATAGCCTCCCCCTCGTGAATGGGGTCAAAGTGCATCAGTATCCGAGTATGCGACGGCTTATACCATGAGACCATGACAAATTAAGCGGTTTCGGTGAACGATAGTCAGGCGCACATGTGATGGACATGTCAAGAGGAAGATATCACCTGCTACGCACTTGAAGGGCTTATTGAAAGGACCCCCCAGAAAAGAAGCGCAGAACGGTCGGAATGCCGCGATCACGGGACGAGGGAGGACTATTCATCCGACCACTTGTATCTGTGAAGAGCGAGGAAGAAGGAATGGAGCAAGTTATGGCCCTGAAATAGGAACCAGTGGCGCAAAAGAGCAAGTTGGGCTAGGGTGTAGGGGGAGGTTATGGCCTTGAAGCCAATAACCGAGGGTAGCACTGACACGGGGTAGCTCGGTTCTCGTGAGAAACACGATCAATAGATAACCAGGTTCTCTGGCTTGTGAGTTCCTGAAAGGGTTTGGAAGGGCATGGTTCCTTGGAGGTGGGCGAATTCAACAGACTAGGAGCATGCAAAGGTGTACTGGGACGTTACTCGTACATTAGGTAGGACTTGGGTATAGAATAGCAGTTTCGATCTTAAGCAACGCCGGCGGCTTGGCTGGAGGTAGGATCACTTGGGTTATTATGCCCCTGAAACAAAGATGTTCCTAGACCCGGAAAATCACGAACATTATCTATTTGGGCTAAATGTTTGAGTTAAATTGGCATAGCATACCCGTATGGCGTGGAGTATCCTACATTATAGTAGTGTCTGATGGGGCAAAAATACCCAATGCAGAGAGTACATACCCTGTAAAGCATGAAAAAACATGCGGGGGGGGAGGGGGGGGGGTTCTTGTAGTTAAATTTCTATAACAACGGCTTTTCAGGCCGTAGATCCTGGAGAAAGCCCGGGCGGGAATTTATGATGCAGTTTGTTTTATTTTTAGGGGTATGTTTCGTTTTAGGGGGACTAGCAGTCGCCTCCAACCCTTCTCCTTATTATGGGGTAGTAGGGCTGGTTTTGGCGTCTGTTGCTGGATGTGGTTGATTGGTTAGTCTGGGGGTGTCTTTTGTGTCGTTGGTGCTGGTTATGGTGTATCTTGGTGGTATGTTGGTGGTGTTCGTGTATTCGGTGTCTTTGGCAGCGGAGCCTTATCCTGAGGCTTGGGGGGATTGAGGGGTTGTTGGTTATGGTTTGGGGATGTGCTTGGTTGTTGTGGTGGGGGTGATGTTAGGAGGGGGAGTGGAGTCTTTGGTAGATGGGGGGACAGTGGATAGTGGGGGATTGTCTTCGGTTCGGCTGGATTTTAGTGGGGTGGCTGTGTTTTATTCGTGAGGGGCGGGGTTGCTTCTGATTGGGGGGTGGGGTCTGTTGTTAACTCTATTTGTGGTGTTGGAACTTGTGCGAGGGTTATCTCGGGGGGCGATTCGGGCTGTTTAGGGGCGGGGGGGGCCAGAAAGTAGTTTAGTTGAAAATGCCAGCTTTGGGAGTTGGTGAGGAAGGTTTGACTCCTTTCTTTCTGATGGGTTAACTCTAAGAAGAGGTTGAGTCTTCAATCTTTGGCTTACAAGACCAATGTTTTTATAAACTATTAGAGTAGATTAGAGTTTTAGTATTTTGTTCTCTAGTACGGCTGCAAGTGGGAATAGGACTAGGATGATCGTGAAGTAAGATAGGGAGGCTAGTTGGCCGATGATGATGAATGGGTGTTCTACTGGTTGGCTTCCTACTCAGGTCAGGACAAACAGGTTGGCGACTAGGGCTCAGAATAGGACTTGGGAAATAGGTCGGAAGGTTAGTGAGCGTTGTTTGGATGTGTGAAGTAGGGGGGCTAGGAATAGGACTAGGACGGAGGCGGCTAGGGCTAGTACTCCTCCTAGTTTGTTTGGGATGGAGCGTAGGATGGCATATGCGAATAGGAAGTATCATTCAGGTTTGATGTGGGGTGGTGTGGATAGGGGATTGGCTGGTGTGAAGTTTTCTGGATCTCCTAGTAGGTTAGGGGAGAATAGGGCTAGGGCCACTAGTGGGATGAGCATGAGTGCGAACCCTAGGATGTCTTTTGTGGAGTAGTATGGGTGGAATGGGATTTTATCGCAGTCCGCGGGGATTCCTAGTGGATTGTTTGAGCCTGTTTCGTGTAGGAAGGTTAGGTGTACTAGCGTGAGGCCTACGATGACGAATGGGAGCAGGAAGTGGAGGGCAAAGAATCGGGTTAGTGTGGGGTTGTCTACTGAGAATCCCCCTCAAGCTCATTCTACTAGTGTTTGGCCAATGTAGGGGATTGCTGAGAATAGGTTGGTGATTACTGTAGCTCCTCAGAAGGATATTTGTCCTCAAGGAAGGACGTAGCCTACGAAGGCGGTTGCTATTAGAATTAGGAGGAGGATAACTCCTACGTTTCAGGTTTCTTTATTTAGGTATGAGCCGTAGTAAAATCCTCGGCCGATGTGAAGGTAGATACAGATGAAGAAGAATGAGGCTCCGTTTGCGTGGATGTTCCGGATTAATCAGCCGAATTTCACGTCACGGCATATGTGGGCAACGGAGCTGAAGGCTAGGGAGGTGTCTGCTGTGTAGTGTGTGGCTAGTAGTAGGCCAGTGATGATTTGTGTCATTAGGCAGACGCCTAAGAGGGATCCAAAGTTTCATCAAGCTGAGATGTTTGATGGTGTGGGAAGGTCGATTAGTGCGTCGTTGATGGTTTTGAGTAGTGGGTGGTTTTTACGAAGATTGAGGGCCATTAGCTGGGTCTGTGTGTGGATGCGAGTATAATGAGGATGGATAAGGCAAAGGCCCCTAAGTAGGACTTGATTTGCCCTGAGTGGAAGGTGGTAGCGGTTTTGGCTGCTATGGTTTGTAGGTTGGCCAGTCCTTCTGGGCCTAGTAGTTTGTATCAGGAAAGGTCGATTAAGTGGGAGGCAATGTTTTGGCCTGCGCTTAATGTGCTTGTTACACTGAGTCGGTGTGTTAGAGGGTTGAAGTACCCTAGTGATGTAGAAAAGTTCGAGAAAGGTCCTTGTTTTGTGAGGATTATGGTTTGGGTTATTTTTGATATTTCTAGGGCGATAAGGACTCCTAGGATTGTAACGATTACGGCGGTAACTTTGATGTAAGTGGGCATTGTTATTGGTGGGGTTTTTGTTGGGAGGATGAAAGAGGTGATGAGGAATCCGGCTGTGATGCTGCCTAGTGCTAGGCGAGTGATTGGTGAAATTACTGCGGGGTTGTTTTCATTTATTGGTGTTAGAGGAGGGATACGTACGAAGCCGGCTTGGACTAATGCGGTTATGCGGATGGTATAGACTGCAGTGAAAGTTGTGGCTAGAAGGGTTAGCAGTAGGGCTCAGGAGTTTAGGTAAGATGTGTTTATACACTCGATGATTTGGTCTTTTGAGTAGAAGCCTGCGAGGAATGGGGTTCCTATTAGGGCTAGGTTGCCGATGGTTAAGCATGAGGTGGTTGTAGGCAGTAGTTTTTGGAGTCCTCCTATTTTTCGAATGTCTTGTTCGCCGTTAAGGCTGTGGATGATAGAGCCAGAACATAGGAATAGTATGGCTTTGAAGAAGGCGTGGGTTGAAATGTGGAGAAAAGCTAGTTGGGGGAGGTTTAGTCCGATTGTTACTATTATTAGGCCTAGTTGGCTTGAGGTGGAGAAGGCGATGATTTTCTTGATGTCGTTTTGGGTGAGGGCGCAGGTGGATGCGAATAGTGTGGACAGGGCTCCGAGGCATAGGCATAGGGTTAGAGCGGTCTGATTGTTGCTGAATAGAGGGTGAGTTCGAATGAGTAAGAAGATTCCGGCGACTACTATTGTGCTAGAGTGGAGTAGGGCGGATACAGGGGTTGGGCCTTCCATGGCAGCTGGGAGTCATGGGTGTAGTCCAAACTGGGCGGATTTGCCTGTTGCGGCCAGGATGAGGCCTAGTAGGGGAAGTGTAGGGGTTTGGGATGGTATGAAGGCTTGTTGGATTTCTCAGGTGTTTAGGGTGGAGGCTAGTCATGCTATGCACAGGATGAGGCCGATATCTCCAATTCGATTGTACAGAATGGCCTGGAGGGCAGCGGTGTTGGCTTCTGCTCGTCCGTGTCATCAGCTAATTAGTAGGAAGGATATGATTCCTACTCCTTCTCAGCCAATGAATAGGATGAAGAAGTTGTTGGCAGCGATTAAGATGAGCATGGCTATTAGGAAGAATAGTAGGTAGGTGAAGAATTTTGTGATGTATGGGTCTGATGCCATGTATCATGTTGCAAATTGTAGGATAGATCAGGATACGAATAGGGCGATTGGGAAGAATGTTAGGGAGTAGAAGTCCATTTTTAGGCTGATAGGGATTTTGAAGCTTATAATGTACTTTCATTCTCATAGGGTAGTTAGGCATTCTGTCCCTGAGTGGATGTAGATTGTTATGGGTACTAGGCTGATTAAAAAGGAAGTTTTTACTGTGTTTGTGATGATGGTTGGAGTGTTTTTGAGGGAGTTTGAGAGTAGAGGGAAAATAATTGGGGTAGAAAGGGTTGCTAGGGTCAGTAGTATGAATGTGTTAAGGACTAGTGGTAGGTCCATTACTTTCACTTGGATTTGCACCAAGATGAGTGGTTCCTAAGACCATTGGATTACTATTATCCTTTGAAAGTAAGGGGACTGAGGTTTTATGCTCAGATGTGAGAGTTAGCAGTTCCCATTGGTTGTACCTCCCCTCGGCAGGTAAGAAGGGTTTAACTTCTGTTTTTAGAATCACAGTCTAATGTTTTGGGTTTAAACTATACTTGCATATGGGTACGCCGGAGATAAGTTCGGGTTTAAGGATTAGGAGGATTATAGGAATTATGTGTAGGGCCATGAGGAGATGTTCTCGCGTGGAGGAGTTTTGGATGGATGTGATATGGGGTGGTAGGGTGCCTCGTTGTGTTATCATGAGCATGTATAGTGTGTATGAGGCGGTTAGTAGAATTGCGGCTCCTGTTAGGATGAGTGTTAGGGAGGATCAGTTGAACAGGGCAATTACAATGGTTAGTTCTGCTATAAGGTTGATTGTAGGAGGAATTGCCATATTTGCTAGGTTGGCTAGTAGTCATCAGGTGGCTATTAGGGGTAGGAGTGGTTGTAGGCCTCGTGCTAGTAGGAGGATTCGGCTGTGGGTTCGTTCGTAGTTGGTGTTGGCTAGGCAGAATAGTATTGAGGAAGTCAGTCCGTGTGAAATTATTAAGATTATTGCACCTGAGAATGCCCATTGGGTTTGGATTATGGTGGCGGCTACGACTAGTCCTATGTGGCTGACTGATGAGTATGCAATTAGTGATTTCAGGTCTATTTGTCGTAGGCAAATAGCGCTAGTTATTAGTGCGCCTCACAGGGCGAGAGTGATGAAGGGGTAGTGTAGGTTGTTTGTTGACGGGTTCACTAGTAGGGTGATTCGTATAATGCCGTAGCCTCCTAGTTTTAGGAGTAGGGCGGCTAGTAGTATAGACCCGGCAATTGGGGCTTCTACGTGGGCTTTGGGTAGTCATAGGTGGAGTCCGTATAGAGGGGCTTTGACCATAAAGGCTATTAGGAGGGCTAGGGAGGATATTAGGCCTGTTCACGAAGTTGAGATTGTAGGGTGTGATAGTTTGAGCATGGGTAGGTAGAGGGTGCCGATTTGGTTGTGCAGGTGAAGTAGGGCGATGAGTAGGGGTAGTGAGCTGGCTAGTGTATAAAATAGGAGGTAGATCCCTGCATTTAGGCGTTCTGGCTGGCTGCCTCATCGGGTAATAAGGATTAGGGTTGGGATTAGGGTGGCTTCGAATGCGATGTAGAATAGTATTAGCTCTGAGGCTGAAAAAGCTAGTAGGATGGACGGTTGGGCTAGGATTAGGGTGGTAGTAAAAATTCGTTTTCGGATGATGGGCTCCTGTTCCAGGTGGTTTTGGCTTGCTATGATTATGAGAGGTAGTAGTCAGCACGATAGGACTAGTAAGGGGGAGGAGATTTGGTCGACGGAGGTTCAGGGGGTTAAGGCTTTGCTTGGGTAGTATGTGGGCACTAGTCACTGGAGGCTTAAGGCAGCGATTAGTAGGCTGTGAGTGGTGATATTAGTTCATAAGAATTTGCATGGGGAGAGGAAGGTGAGGGGTAGGAGTATAAGTGTTGGAATGATGATTTTTAGCATTGTAGGAGGTTGAAGTTGTGAAGGTGGTCGGAGCCGTGGGTTCGGGTGGAGGCTACTAGCAGTGCTAGTCCTGCTCCTGCCTCGCAGGCAGAGAATGTCAGTATGAGGATGGGGAGGATGGCAGATGATGGTGCTTGTATTTGGATAGGTCATATGGTTAGGGCGATGTATATGGAGAGCATTATGCTTTCTAAACATAGTAGGGCTGAGATTAGATGTGTTCGGTGGAAGGCTAGGCCTAGGCTGCTTAAGGTGAATGCTGCGTAGAAGCTTAGGTGTAAGTGGGTCATGAAGGGAGTTATAGGGTGGGTACTATAATCTGTTGAGTCGAAATCAACTGTCTTGATTAGACTAACTTCCTGTTATTCTGCCCACTCTAATCCCCCTTGGATTCATTCATATACTAGGCCTAGGGTGAGCAGGAGGATGAGGGTGGAGGTTCAGGCTAGGGTGGTTGTGGGAGACTGAAGCTGTGTTGCTCATGGTAGGGGGAGTAGGAGGGCAATTTCTAGGTCGAACAGTAAAAATAGAATGGCTACCAGGAAGAATCGGATTGAGAAGGGGAGTCGGGCAGATCCTAGGGGGTCGAATCCACATTCGTATGGAGATAGCTTTTCTGAGTCTGGGGTTATTTGGGCTAGTCAGAAGTTTAGGGCGGTTAAGGCGATGCTTAGGGTTAGGGAGAGGATGATTATGAATATGATTATGTTCACTGCTCTTCTCTGGGGTTAAACCAGATTTTAAGGATTGGAAGTCGATTGTAATAAGTATACTAGAAGAGCAGGATCCTCATCAGTAAATAGAAATATAGAGGAAGAGTCATACGACGTCTACGAAGTGTCAGTATCATGCTGCTGCTTCGAATCCGAAGTGGTGGTTTGATGTGAAGTGGAATTTAATTAGACGGAAGAGACATACCAGGAGGAATGTAGAGCCGATGATTACATGCAGGCCGTGGAATCCTGTGGCAACAAAGAAGGTTGAGCCGTAGACTCCATCTGCGATGGAGAATGGGGCTTCGTAGTATTCTATGGCTTGAAGCCCAGTGAAGTAGAAGCCTAGGAGAACTGTTAGGGTGAGGGCTTGGATGGCTTGTTTGCGGTTTGCTTCTGTGATACTGTGGTGGGCTCATGTCACCGTCACCCCTGAGGCTAGTAAGATGGCAGTGTTTAGGAGGGGGACGTCTATTGGGTCTAGTGGTTTAATTCCAACAGGGGGTCACTGTCCTCCTAGTTCTGGGGTTGGAGCTAGGCTTGAGTGGAAGAATGCTCAGAAAAACCCCAGGAAGAAGAAAGCTTCTGATGTGATGAATAGTACTATTCCATATCGTAGGCCTTTTTGGACGGTAGGGGTGTGGTGTCCTTGGAAGGTGCTTTCACGTACGATGTCGCGTCATCATTGAAATATGACTAGAATAGTTGAGGTGAGACCGATGATTAGGAGTACGGGGGAGTGGTAGTGGAATCACATGGTTAGGCCTGAGGTAGTTAGGAGGGCAGCGCCTGCTCCTAGGATGGGTCATGGGCTAGGATCTACTATATGGTAAGAGTGTGCTTGGTGTGCCATTGGTGTTAAATGTTTTCCTGTAGGTAGAGGCTTAGTAGGAGGACGAATACATAGGCTTGGATTATGGCTACTGCTACTTCTAGGATGGTTAGGAGGAATAGTACTAGTAACGCTAGTAGGGAGACCGCCGGTATTGTTGAGAATAGGGCTATTGTGGCGGTGGAGATTAGTTGGATTAGGAGGTGGCCTGCTGTTAGATTGGCAGTTAGGCGGACGCCTAGTGCCAGAGGGCGGATGAGGAGGCTTGTTGTTTCGATCATAATTAGGGCGGGAATTAGGGGTGTGGGGGTGCCTTCTGGCAGGAGGTGGCCCAGGGAGGCAGAGGGTTGGTTTCGCAGGCCTGTCAGGAGTGTTGCAAGTCATAGGGGGAAAGCTAGGGCTAGGTTTATGGATAGCTGGGTGGTTGGTGTGAATGTGTAGGGTAGTAGGCCTAGCAGGTTTACTAGCAGTAGGAAGATCATTAGGGACGTGAGGATAAGGGCTCATTTGTGGCCTTTTTTGTGGAGTGGCATTATTAGCTGTTTTGTGACTAGATTAATGAATCATAGTTGTAGTGTCGAGACTCGGTTGGTGATTCATCGGTTGCCTGGGGAGGGCAGAAGGAGGGCTGGGAATGTTATTGAGATCAGGATTAGTGGGATTCCTAATAGGGATGGGCTTGAGAACTGGTCGAAGAAACTTAGGTTCATGGTCAGGTTCAGGGGGTGGTTTTAGGGGCTGTGGGTGTTTTGTTGGATGGGGGATTTATGGTAATGAATGTGAGTAGTTTGGGTTGAATGATTAGGGAGAAAGTAAGTCATGAAGTGAGCATGATAAAAAATCAGGGATTTGGGTTTAGTTGGGGCATATCATTAAGGAGGGTTTAGCCCTCTTTCTCTAGCTTAAAAGGCTAGTGCTGTTTCATAGCTTCTTAATGATTAGGAGGATAGTAGGGAGGATCAGTTCTCAAAGTTGGCTAGGGGAGTTGACTCGACTACAATTGGTATAAAGCTGTGGTTGGCTCCGCAAATTTCTGAGCACTGTCCGTAGTAGACTCCAGGGCGGGAGGCGAGGAATGAAGTTTGGTTGAGGCGTCCTGGGATTGCGTCGGTTTTTACGCCCAGGCTTGGAACAGCTCATGAGTGGAGTACGTCGTCGGCTGTGACGATAACTCGCACTTTGGCTTCTGTGGGTACGATGACTCGATGGTCCACTTCCAGTAGGCGGAAGTGGCCCAGTGGTAGGTCTGATGTGGGGATTATGTAGGAGTCGAATGTAAGGTCTTTGAAGTCGGTGTATTCGTAGGATCAGTATCATTGGTGACCGATAGCTTTTAAGGTTAGGTCTGGTTCATTTACTTCGTCCATTATGTATAGGATTCGTAGGGAGGGGAGGGCGAGTATTACTAGGACTGCAGCTGGGAGGATTGTTCAGACAAGCTCGATTTCTTGGGCATCAACAGTACTTGATGATAGTTTTTCTGTAAGTATCAGGGCTAATAGGTAAAGGACTAGGCTGCAAATGGCTAGAGCAACCATTAGGGCGTGATCGTGGAATTGTACGAGTTCTTCTATGATAGGTGATGAAGCGTCTTGGAAGCCGAATTGTGAGTGGTTGGCCATTATTTGGGGGTGAAGTGTACAGGGGTTCCACCTGTAATTTAGCCTTGACAAGGCTATGTAATAGCTTTACTAACACTTCTATGAGAAAGAAGCATAAGTGGTTTATATGCGGTTGGCTTGAAACCAACATATGGGGGTTCGACTCCTTCCTTTCTTGTACTTGAACGAAGGCTGGTTCTTCGAAGGTGTGGAATGGCGGTGGGCAGCCGTGGATTCATTCGATGTTGGTGCTTGTTAGCTCTGGGTGTAGCGCTTTACGTTTTGATGCGAAGGCTTCTCAGATGATAAAGACGAGCATGATCACGGCCGTGAGAGAGATTAGGGAGCCGATTGAGGAGATGGTGTTTCATAGGGTGTAAGCATCTGGGTAGTCTGAGTATCGTCGTGGTATTCCGGCTAGGCCTAGGAAGTGCTGAGGGAAGAAGGTTAGGTTTACGCCTACGAATATCACACCGAAGTGGGCTTTGGCTCATGTAGAGTGTAGGGTGTAGCCAGTGAATAGGGGGAATCAGTGGGTAAATCCTGCTAGGATTGCGAATACTGCTCCTATTGATAGCACGTAGTGGAAGTGGGCTACTACGTAGTAGGTGTCGTGTAGGGCAATGTCTAGTGAAGAATTTGCTAGTACGATTCCAGTTAGTCCTCCGATGGTGAATAGGAAGATAAATCCTATTGCTCATAGCATTGGAGGATCCCATTTGATTGTGCCTCCATGCAGCGTTGCTAGTCAGCTGAACACTTTGATTCCCGTTGGAATTGCGATGATTATAGTAGCAGATGTGAAGTAGGCTCGAGTGTCTACATCCATACCCACTGTGAATATGTGGTGAGCTCAGACGATAAAGCCTAGGAATCCGATGGAAAGTATAGCTCATACTATTCCTATATAGCCAAATGGTTCTTTTTTTCCTGCGTAGTAGGCTACTACGTGGGAGATGATTCCGAATCCTGGGAGGATTAAGATGTATACCTCTGGATGTCCGAAGAATCAGAAGAGGTGCTGGTAGAGCACCGGGTCTCCTCCTCCTGCGGGGTCGAAGAAGGTAGTGTTTAGATTACGGTCGGTAAGGAGCATGGTAATGCCAGCGGCAAGGACAGGAAGTGATAGGAGGAGAAGTACTGCGGTGATTAGAACGGATCACACGAATAAAGGAGTCTGGTATTGTGAGAGAGCGGGTGGTTTTATGTTGATTGCTGTTGTGATAAAGTTAATGGCGCCTAGAATTGATGAAATGCCTGCTAGATGGAGGGAGAAGATTGCTAGGTCAACTGAGGCTCCAGCGTGGGCCAGGTTCCCAGCTAGAGGGGGGTATACAGTTCAGCCGGTTCCTGCTCCTGCTTCTACTGTGGAAGAGGCTAGGAGGAGCAGGAAGGAGGGAGGGAGTAATCAGAAGCTTATATTGTTCATTCGTGGAAATGCTATGTCTGGGGCTCCGATTATTAGGGGGACTAGTCAGTTTCCGAACCCGCCAATTATGATTGGTATAACTATGAAGAAAATCATCACGAAGGCATGGGCTGTGACGATTACGTTGTAAATCTGGTCATCTCCTAGCAGGGCACCTGGTTGACCGAGTTCTGCTCGGATGAGAAGACTTAGGGCGGTACCCACTATTCCGGCTCATGCGCCGAAGATTAGGTATAAGGTACCGATGTCTTTGTGGTTGGTTGAGAATAATCATCGGTTAATGAATGTCACAGGTAAGATGGCTGAGTGTGTAAGCGTTAGGCTGTAGTCCTTTTTACAGAGGTTTGATTCCTCTTCTTATCGGCTCCGTGGTGAAGTTCATGGTGAGTTGCAAGCTCATTGATGTGCGTTAATTGCGTGCCGGAGTCTTTAGGCAGAGGCCTGTTGGTTTGGGCATATAGCTGTTAACTATAGTGTTGTGGGATCGAAGCCCATCTGTCTAGTTCGTGGAGGTTCTAGCTTAATTAAAGCATCTGGGTTGCATTCAGGAGATGCAGGGTAATATCCTGCGAATCTTAGCAGAAACTAAGAGGGTTTAACTCTTGTTTAAGGCTTTGAAGGCCTTCGGTTTAAGGTAATCCTAAGTTTCTTAGACAATGGTGAGGATTATAGGTGAGGCTGGTAGGAGAGTGATGGATGTAGTAATTAGGATGGCCACTAGGATGTTAGTTGGCTTGCTATTGTGCCATTGTTTTATGTGGTTTGTGGTGTGTGGGGGGAGTGTGATTGTTGCACAGTATGCGAGGCGTAGGTAGAAGAACAGGCTTAGGAGGGAGAGAAGGGAGATAATTACTGCTGCTGGGGCTATTTCTTGTTTGGTTAGTTCTTGGATGATTAGTCATTTAGGTAGGAATCCTGTCAGGGGAGGTAGGCCCGCGAGGGATAGAAGGGCTAGTATTAGTGTCGCGCTCAGTGCTGGGGTCTTTGTTCATGTGGTTATGAGTGTAGATAGGTTTAGGGTTTTGATGGCATTTAGGGCAAGGAACACGGCAGCAGTTATTAGGGCGTATAGGTAGAAGTTTAGTAGGGCTAGTTTAGGGCTGTATACAATAATGATTGCTATTCATCCTAGGTGGGAGATGGATGAGAAAGCTAGGATTTTTCGGGTTTGTGTTTGGTTAAGCCCTATTCATCCTCCTAGGGCTGCGGAGAGGATGGCTATGGTAGTTAGTAGGGTTGGGTTCAGTGACTGGGAGGTCATGAAGAATAATGTTATTGGGGGAAATTTTATGGCTGTGGATAGGAGGAGGCCGGTAGTTAGAGAGGCTCCTTGTAGTACTTCCGGGAATCAGAAGTGAAATGGGACTAATCCTAGTTTTATTGCAATGGCTGCGGTCAGGATCAGGCATGACGTTGGGCAAGTTAGTTGGGTGATATCTCATTGTCCGGTTTGTCATGCATTAGTCATGCTGGAGAACAGGATAAGGGTAGAAGCGGCTGCTTGTACTAGAAAATATTTGGTTGTGGCTTCAATGGCTCGAGGGTGGTGGGATTTTGAGATTATGGGCAGGATGGCTAGAGTGTTGATTTCGAGCCCGGCCCAAGCTACAATTCAGTGGTTGCTTGAGATTGTGATGGTGGTCCCTAGAAAAAGGCTGATGGTGAAGATTAATTTTGCTTGGGGGTTCATTAGCAGGGGAAGGAGTTGAACCATCATTTTCGGGGTATGGGCCCGATAGCTTGTTTAGCTGACCCTACTAGAAAATAATATAAAGGGGAGTATGGAGGACTTTGAATTCTCTAGTGTAGGTTCAATTCCTACTTTTCTAAGTTTTAGGAAATGAGAGGGTTGGTGTACCTCTGTGTTCACTTTATCATAGTGACCCTTAATTCTCAGGCACATTTCCTTGTTGTTCTTAGGTATGGGGGCAGGCCTGCATAGCAGATTGGCATGCTAGTGTGTCATAAGCATAAGGCAAGTGTAAGTGGGAGGAAGTTCTTTCATAGTAGGTGCATTAGTTGGTCGTATCGGAATCGTGGGTAGGAGGCACGGATTCATAGGAATCCTGCGGATAATAGAAGGACCTTGGTGGCCAGGATAACAGGGTATAGTTCTTGGGGTGGGTTGAGAGCGCTTGGGTTGAAGAACAGGATGGCGGTTAATGTATTTATGAGCATAATGTTCGCATACTCAGCTAGGAAGAATAGGGCGAAAGGCCCAGCTGCGTATTCTACGTTGAACCCTGAAACTAGTTCAGACTCGCCCTCTGTGAGATCGAATGGGGCTCGGTTAGTTTCAGCTAGCGTAGAGACATACCACATCATGGCTAGCGGCCAGCAGGCGAAGATCAGGTATAGGGGTTCTTGGGTTACTGCAAGGGTGCTGAGAGTATAGTTGCCACTAAGTAAGACTACCGATAGGAGGATTATGGCTAGGGTGACCTCATAGGAGATAGTTTGGGCTACTGCTCGCAGCGCTCCAATTAGGGCATATTTTGAGTTGGAGGCTCAGCCTGATCACAGGATGGAGTACACTGCCAGGCTTGATATAGCTAATAGGAATAGCAGGCCTAGGTTTAGGTCTGCAAGCGAAAATGGTAGAGGGAGTGGGGTCCAAATAGAGATTGCAAGTAGGAGAGCCAGTATGGGTGTCGCGATGAATAGGATTGGGGAGGATGTTGATGGGCGAATGGGCTCTTTGATGAATAATTTTACTCCGTCTGCTAGGGGTTGGAGTAGGCCGCAGGGTCCGACGATGTTTGGGCCCTTTCGGCCTTGTATGTAGCTTAGGATTTTGCGTTCGACTAGGGTGAGGAAGGCTACTGCGATTAGAATGGGGAGGGCGTAGGAGAGGGCTATGATGAGGTTAATTAAGATGGGGTAGTTGGTCATGGGACAGCTAGGGAGAGGATTTGAACCTCTGAGTTAAAGGACTTAAGCCTTTTGCATTTGCCGAGCTCTGCCACGCTAGCTGGGCCCTTTTCTAGGGCATAGTGGGGTGTGAGCCTTTTGTGATTAAGTTGGCTTCATCACTTAAGGCGAAGGCTTGCTAGTGGTATTGGCCTCACTTTTCCTATCCTTTCGTACTGGGAAGAGTTCATCATAGATAGAAACCGACCTGGATTGCTCCGGTCTGAACTCAGATCACGTAGGACTGTTAATCGTTGAACAAACGAACCCTTAGTAGCTTCTGCACCACTAGGATGTCCTGATCCAACATCGAGGTCGTAAACCCCCTTGTCGATATGGACTCTTAAAGGGGATTGCGCTGTTATCCCTGGGGTAGCTTGGTCCATTGATCAATTATATTGGGTCTGGGTGCTATTAGCACGTTGAGAGGTCGCTCTTAGTCTAGAGGTATGGTCCAGTTTTTGGAGGATTTGTTTTTCTCCAAGGTCGCCCCAACCGAAAAAATGCAGGCCAGTGGCTTATGTGTAAGTGAACCTGGTAGGTGTTTATGTAGTTTGGGGTGGCTGCTGATTTTGAAGTTCCACAGGGTCTTCTCGTCTTATGTGTTTATCCCTGCTTTTGCACAGGGAGATCAATTTCACCGATTGCCTGCAAGAGACAGTTAAGACCTCGTTTAGCCATTCATACTAGTCTCGATTTATGGGACAATTGATTGCGCTACCTTTGCACGGTTAGGATACCGCGGCCGTTAAACGTCAGGTCACCGGGCAGGCATCACCTTCAATACTTGTTTTTATTTGCTGAAGGCTATGTTTTTGGTAAACAGTCGGGCCTTGATGGTTTGCCTAGTTCCTTTTGCAGGTTTTAATCTTTCTTAGTGGACGCTCCTATGTCGGGTTAACAATATGTTTAATACTCTGCTTGTTGGATTGGTCGTATATTGGGGGTTTGTTAATAATGTATGGATGTAAGCTTGCGTCGTAGAGGGAGGACCCTGGTTACTCATTCTAGCATTAATTCTCCTATCTGGTTATAGGTTAGCCTGTTAGTGAGGAGGGATTCATATAGTTTAGATATTTTTGGGTTCGGAGCTTTAACGCACTCTTTGTTGATGGCTGCTTGAGGGCCCACAATAGATTTCGTGTAGGTTATTTATCCGCTCGTGGAGATTGTATTCTTTTTTAAAGGAGCTGTACCCCCTTTAAATAGCCCTTAATTCGTTTCATTAGGGTTCGTAGTTTCCTTGGAGAAGAATTAAGAGTGAACTTAGATTCGTTTCACAGGCAACCAGCTATCACCCAGCTCGGTTGGCTTTTCACCTCTACCCATAAGTCATCCCACTCTTTTGCAACAGAGACGGGTTCGCTCAAGATAGCTGCTCGTGGGTAGCTCGCTTGGGTTTCGGGGTGGCAAACTTAAATTCATTTTGCTTGGTTTTTCTTGCTAGACCATGATGCAAGAGGTACAAGGGTTGATCTTTGCTGTTTATAGCTTGGCTTGTTCATTGTTATTTCATCCTTCCCTTACGGTACGTGGTCTCTATCGCTCCAATGGTGTCTTTTCTATCGCCTATACTGGGACTAGCAAATGCTTTGGTTAGGTTTAAATAATGGCTTTGTTATTCCGGGTCAATGTATGTTGGGCTAGATTTTGGCATCAAGACGATCTGATGTTAGCAGATATCTTTCAGGTGTAAGCTGAATGCTTTTGTTAAAGCTACGTCTTGGTAGTCTAAGTGCACCTTCCGGTACACTTACCTTGTTACGACTTACCTCATCTTTGGCTGGATAGCTTATTAGTTATTGGGTGTGTTGGTCGCCTATGAGGAGGGTGACGGGCGGTATGTACGTGCCCCAGAGCCGGCTTAAAGAGGGCTCAATTGTCCCACTTTACTGCTAAATCCGCCTTCTAGGAACAGTTTCATGCTCCTTTGCCGTTATGTTCTAACTTAGAAAATGTAGCCCATTGCTTCCATTCCATAGGCTATACCTTGACCTGTCTTACTAGCGTGATTAGGCTATTGCGCTCACTGTTGGGCTGTCAGTGAAGGTGAGCTGGCGACGGCGGTATATAGGCTGTTTTGAGCGAGAAATGGTCAGGTAGTATCGTGGATCATCGATTACAGAACAGGCTCCTCTAGGTGGGTTTGGGGCACCGCCAAGTCCTTAGAGTTTTAAGCGTTTGTGCTCGTAGTTCTCGGGCGGATATTCAAGTAGGGTAGAATATCAAGATTTAGGGTCAGGCATAGTGGGGTATCTAATCCCAGTTTGGGCCCTGACTTTCGTGGAATTCAATTAATCGTTGTTCTAAGATCTTCTTTGAGGACGGAGGCCTTATGAGCATCTTGGGCTTATGACAGCTCAGTTGCTTTTTAGTCTTAGCTACTTGGATAACATGCGTCCACTCTTTACGCCGTCAATAAAGTTGATTTGGGTCTCCTGTATGACCGCGGTGGCTGGCACAGGATTTACCGACCCTAGAGCTTGCTATGGCTAAGTCAAGTTTACACTCATTGCTTAATATTAACTACTGCTGAGAATCCGTGGGGACGTGGCAATTGCTAGGCGTCTTGGGCTACGGTTAGTGGTGAGCCTGATACCCGCTCCTATCTACTTGGGGTTTAAGGTGTCCAGGGCATACGCACTGGGGCGCGGATACTTGCATGTATAAACCTAGCAACAACCAACAGTAAGGTTAGGACTAAGTCTTTTGTCCTTGGGTGCGGGTGGCAGCCGTCTTGACATCTTCAGTGTCATGCTTTCTGTAAGCTACGAGGAC